TCGAAATAATGAGTCACCCGTTCCATTGATATGGGCACATCTGAGATCAACAAATGCTCGGGAGTTCCTCTATTCCATCTTTTTCCTTCTTCTTGTTGCTGGATATCTCGTTCGTATACATCTTCTCTTTGTTTCCCGAGCCTCTAGTGAGTTACAGACAGAGTTAGAAAAGATCAAATCTTTGATGATTCCATCATACATGATGGAATTTCGAAAACTTCTGGATAGGTATCCTACATCTGAACTGAATCCTTTCTGGTTAAAGAATCTCTTTCTAGTTGTTCTGGAACAATTAGGAGATTCTCTGGAAGAAATACGGGGTTCTGCTTCTGGTGGCAACATGCTATTGGGTGGTGGTCCCGCTTATGGGGTCAAATCAATACGTTCTAAGAAGAAATATTGGAAGATCAATCTCATCGATCTTGTAAGTATCATACCAAATCCCATCAATCGAATCATTTTTTCGAGAAATACGAGACATCTAAGTCGTACAAGTAAAGAGATCTATTCATTGATAAGAAAAAGAAAAAACGTGAATGGTGATTGGATTGATGATAAAATAGAATTCTGGGTCGCGAACAGTGATTCGATTGATGATGAAGAAAGAGAATTCTTGGTTCAGTTCTCCACCTTAACGACAGAAAAAAGGATTGATCAAATTCTATTGAGTCTGACTCATAGTGATCATTTATCAAAGAATGACTCTGGTTATCAAATGATTGAACAACCGGGATCAATTTCCTTACGATACTTAGTTGACATTCATCAAAAGGATCTAATGAATTATGAGTTCAATAGATCCTGTTTAGCAGAAAGACGGATATTCCTTGCTCATTATCATACAATCACTTATTCACAAACCTTGTGTGGGGCTAATATTTTTCATTCCCCATCTCCTCATGGAAAACCCTTTTCGCTCCGCTTAGCCCTATCCCCTTCTAGAGGTATTTTAGTGATAGGTTCTATAGGAACTGGACGATCCTGTTTGGTCAAATACCTAGCGACAAACTCCTATGTTCCTTTCATTACGGTATTTCCGAACAAGTTCCTGGATGACAAGCCTAAAGGTTATCCTATTGATGATATCGATATTGATGATAGTGACGACGATATTGATGATAGTAATGATGACCTTGATATTGATACGGAGCTGCTAACTATGACGAATGTGCTAACTATGTATATGACGACGAAAATAGACCGATTTGATATCACCCTTCAATTCGAATTAGCAAAAGCAATGTCTCCTTGCATAATATGGATTCCAAACATTCATGATCTGCATGTGAATGAGTCGAATTACTTATCCCTCGATCTATTAGAGAACTATCTCTCCAGGGATTGTGAAAGATGTTCCACTGGAAAGATTCTTGTTATTGCTTCGACTCATATTCCCCAAAAAGTGGATCCCGCTCTAATAGCTCCAAAGAAATTCAATACATGCATTAAGATACGAAGGCTTCTTCTTCCACAACAACGAAAGCACTTTTTCATTCTTTCATATACTAGAGGATTTCACTTGGAAAAGAAGATGTTCCATACTAACGGATTCGGGTCCATAACCATGGGTTCCAATGCGCGAGATCTTGTAGCACTTATCAATGAGGCCCTATCAATTAGTATTACACAGAAGAAATCCATTATAGAAACTAATACAATTAGATCAGCTCTTCATAGAAAAACTTGGGATTTTCGATCCCAGATAAGATCGGTTCAGGATCATGGGATCCTTTTCTATCAGATAGGAAGGGCTGTTACACAAAATGTACTTCTAAGTAATTGCCCCATAGATCCTATATCTATCTATATGAAGAAGAAATCATGTAAGGGAGGGGATTCTTATTTGTACAAATGGTACTTCGAACTTGGAACGAGCATGAAGAAATTAACGATACTTCTTTATCTTTTGAGTTGTTCTGCCGGATCGGTCGCTCAAGATCTTTGGTCTTCATCCAGACACGATGAAAAAAATTGGATCACTTCTTATGGATTCGTCGAGAACGATTCTGATCTAGTTCATGGCCTATTACTCTTATTACTATTAGAAGTAGAAGGCGCTCTGGCTCTGGCGGGATCCTCACGGACAGAAAAATCTTGCAGTCAGTTTGATAATAATCGAGTGACATTACTTCTTCGGTCCGAACCAAGGAATCAGTTAGATATGATGCAAAATGGATCTTGTTCTATCGTTGATCAGAGATTTCTATATGAAAAATACGAATCGGAGTTTGAAGAAGGGGAAGGGGCCCTCGATCCGCAACAGATAGAGGAGGATTTATTCAATCACATAGTTTGGGCTCCTAGAATATGGCGATTTGATTGTATCGAAAGGCCCACTGAATTGGGATTTCCCTATTGGACTGGGTCATTTCGGGGCAAATGGATCATTTATCATAAAGAGGATGAGCTTCAAGAGAATGATTCGGAGTTCTTGCAGAGTGGAACCATGCAGTACCAGACACGAGATAGATCTTCCAAAGAACAAGGCTTTTTTCGAACA